GCGCTCCGTGGTTAGAACCTCTAAGGGGTCCTAATGGGTTGGACTTGAGTAGGCTGAAAAAAGATATACAACCTTGGCAAGAACGACGTTCGGCAGAATATATGACTCACGCTCCTCTAGGTTCTTTAAATTCGGTAGGTGGTGTAGCTACCGAGATCAATGCAGTCAATTATGTCTCTCCTAGAAGTTGGTTAGCTACCTCTCATTTTGTTCTAGGATTCTTTCTATTCGTAGGTCATTTATGGCACGCTGGAAGGGCTCGTGCAGCTGCTGCAGGATTTGAAAAAGGAATTGATCGTGATTTTGAACCTGTCCTTTCCATGACCCCTCTTAACTGAGAGAGGAAATACAATGCTGAAAGTAGGAATCCATTTGATCCGAACATACATATTGCGGAGGGATTTGGTCATACTCAAAAAGGATTCCTTTTTCCTTTCTTTTCAACTCATTTCTCTCTAATCTACTTTTTTATGGCTCGGATAGGTATGATAGCCGAGCCTTTCCTCTTTATGAGACTAAGAAACTAGGCAAAACCAATAAAGAACAAATCTATTCACCGAACAAAAGGAGAGAGAGGGATTCGAACCCTCGATAGTTCGTTGAACTATACCGGTTTTCAAGACCGGGGCTATCAACCACTCGGCCATCTCTCCGAGGGACCATTTCTATTTTATTTTTCTTACACCGAATAGAACATGGACCCGTGGATTGATACTATCACTATCTAGAAATAGATATCAGGCATGAATCTATGAGTCTATTTATCTCCATACATATAGAGATGCATGATCCACCAGGCCCTTTAGGGTTGTGACGTAAAAAAAAAATCCCCCTGTCCGACAAAGAAAGTAGTAAAAGGGGGGAAATAAGTCATATAGAATCGATGGGTTCGTGGTAAAATACCTCTATGAGGTAGAGTATACATTTTAGTACAATTAGAGTTCGGGGCTGCTAGAGGGATCAAATGGTATATTTATTGATAACGTGGAGGATTAGAAACATGACTATTGCTTTCCAATTGGCTGTTTTTGCATTAATTGCTACTTCATTAATCTTACTTATTGGTGTACCCGTTGTATTTGCTTCTCCTGAGGGTTGGTCAAGTAATAAAAAGATTGTCTTTTCTGGTACATCGTTATGGATTGGATTAGTCTTTCTTGTGGGTATCCTGAATTCTCTCATCTCTTGAACCTAGTCGTTCAAGATCCAAAAAGGAAACGACCCCCCCCACGAGTTCTTTCGTTTCGAGCTGTGATACACATGAAAATTCAATAAGAGTCCCCCGCCCTAACCAAATAAAGAAAACAAAAAAATGGGAGGGAGGGGGGATGTCCCCTTACCTTACTCAAATGTTTTTTTTACAGGAATCAGTAAAAAGACGAAATATTGAAATCCGATTCCATTTTGCCCACATGGAGTAGTATAAAAACGAATGGAACTATTCCGATTTCATCGAAGTTGAATCGAATACTCATTCTATGACGAAAATAGAGCAAGCACCCGTTGTTTGTTGGGTGCATAAGGAGATATACAATCAAATGGAAAATATAGAAATTCCTGGGATTTTTTTTTTCATTTGTAATTGGAATAGAGCTATGAGCTAAGGGGGCGTTGTTGAGAGATCGAAAACGGGAAGGGAATTTTACTTTTCTAATTCTTATGGAACGGGAATCGTAATCTAAATAGAATCATGATCTAAAAGTAGACATTAACCATAACCTAAAAAAAGATAGACCAATCAGTGGATTCGTGCCAATTCAATCATTCAATTCGGTAAAAAGAGTAAAAAAAAAAAGGTAGGAGCATTCTCTTCGCAAACAAAGATGAATAGATATATCTTTGTATTGTTTTTAAGAGCCCTTCACAAAAAAGAAAAATCTCGGCATTTCCCAGGCTCAAAAGAAGGGTCTTTCTTTGATGAAAGGCTTTCTATTTGGAAAGAATTTGAATTCGTTGTCCGGACCTACCTAAGAATCTAATTTGAACAACTCGCTCTTTTTGGTTTGGGACCATAATCATTATGTAGGAGAGGTGGCCGAGTGGTTCAAGGCGTAGCATTGGAACTGCTATGTAGACTTTTGTTTACCGAGGGTTCGAATCCCTCTCTTTCCGCACCTTCGCCAAATTCGCCAAATTCGCCAATGTAATGTTAATTGATACAATGTCTCAAATCAAATAAGAATGGATACCAGTCCATTATTCCAAGAATTCGCCCTTTCTTTCATATAAAATCTTTATTCCTAATTTCTGGGGCATTAGTAAAATGCTGGAAAGAGCAGACAGGGTATCAAAATTTCCTTACTGATCCACGATACATGAATGAGAGAAAAACCTCCGCTCCCCTTACTGCCTGGATAAGGTTGCCCGAAACCTTGTTGTTATCTTAGTTAGGGTTAAATCTGACGAGAATAATATTCTACGACCAACAATTCCTTTATTTTGTTTAAACCGACCTCTTTCCTATCTATTATTTGCTTGACGCTTCCCTTTAATAATAAGTCGTGTGGGTCATCACTATGAAAAAGAAGTAAATGTTTTGGTATTGGTAGTGGTCTCTTGGCGGTTGAATCAAGATAATTTTGAATCAGAGCTCTTGATTTTTCTTTCTCCCTCCCTGAAATAATATCTCGGGGTTTGCAGCGATAACTTGGTATATCGACTATGCGACCGTTTACTAAAATATGTCTATGATTAACTAATTGGCGGGCTTGAGGAATAGTCGAAGCCATACCCAATCGGAAAAGGGTATTATCCAAACGCATTTCAAGTAATTGTAGTAAAACTTGACCCGTCGGCCCCTTGGCTTTTCCGGCGATACGAACGTATTTCAGTAATTGCCGTTCTGTAAGACCATAATGAAAACGCAATTTTTGTTTTTCTTCTAAACGAATACGATATTGAGATTTTTTCTTGGGCTTAGGGCGCTTTCGAGGATCCCTTACAGGCTGTTTAGTAGTTAGTCCCGGTAAAGACCCCAGACGTTTTATTTTTTTGACACGAGGTCCTCGGTAACGCGACATAAAGACTCCTTTTTTATTTCCGAAACCTAAATTAAAACTGAACTCAATGATAAACGAAGCGAAAGTGTTGAAATATTGTATTTCATTATATTACAAAGAATAATGAGATTAAGTCTAGCAATATTCGGATTCGGACCTTTGTATTATATACACAAAAAAAGAAGGCCCTTTTTGGTTTGCGGGGATCTAACTCCTTCGATTTTGATTCATAATTGGAAGTTCCTACGACATAATGGGTCGTAGGAACTTGGACAAGGGGGGACAAAGCCCTTTCAATATTCTGTGATTTCAAACATTATCCAAGATTTTCTGTAAAAAATCACAGAACTAAAGAAAGCCGGCTATCGGAATTGAACCGATGACCCTCGCATTACAAGTGCGATGCTCTAACCTCTGAGCTAAGCCGGCTCAACTAAGATCCATTTTTTATGCATAGGAAGCAGGAAGTCACTAAACTGCAGGGATCTTGGAGATTCACTATTCAATTCATTCTTAGTGATTCAGAATTCGAATTAATAAATAAAAAAAAGAATATAGAATCCAACTTTCAAATAAAGATTTTCTTTTATAGCACAGAACATAACAATTCCTCTAAGATAAGAATTAAGAGGGGGGTCCGTATAGTAATAGTATAAAAATTCTATTTCTTTCTCAATTCTATCTTTATCAATAAACAATATCTTCATTTTCATTAGAAAAAACTAATCATTTCTTTTTTTATTTTTTATATTGAATTCTATTTCATTACATAGTTTCATTCTAAAATGAATGGAATGATTAGTTATAGCAATTAACAACTAGATTATGGTTAAATATGAAATAGTTCTAGAATCTATTCTATAGATTCTATATTAGTTAATCTATTCTAATTAGATTAGAATAGATTAACTACATAATAAATAGAGAACGAACTTCTCATTTTATTTATCCCATTTGCGTTTTTTTATGTTATATAGCCTAGCATTTGCTCTAAGGAAAGGATAAGAAAAAAATGAAAAGAAAAAAGAAATTCAGACTGTATGTAATGGGACATCCCTATGTTTTCATGCGAAATAGAGTGAAAACTAAAGACGAAAAAAAAAAAAAAAGAACAGACCAGTCAAGTATTCAAAACGAGATTTAAAAAAGGAGAGGAAGGGAATCCACTACATATTGTGGAATATAGATTTCTCCGTCTAGATTAAGTTGTGGGTACAGAAATGATAGAATCGTTTTCGACCATACCAAATAGGAGTTTCCGACAGAAAGATGAAATAAAATGAAAGATCTATTCGAGATAGGAAGAGGTATCTCTCTAAATTCTAATGAATTCAATGGTTCTAGCATAAAAGAAAGAGAAGGGGAAGGATAATGAGATCCTAATCTCAAAAATCTGAAAACAAAGCTCAACTTAAAACAAAAACAAGGGGGGTATGGCGAAATTGGTAGACGCAACGGACTTAATTGGATTGAGCCTTAGTATGGAAACTTACTAAGTGATAACTTTCAAATTCAGAGAAACCCAGGAATAAAAAAGGGGCAATCCTGAGCCAAATCCTGAATAAAAAAAGGATAGGTGCAGAGACTCAATGGAAGCTGTTCTAACAAATGGAGTTGTACGTACTGAAAGATTGCTTCAAATGATTTCAAATGATTAATGAGGCCCCGAGTCCATCTTTTGATTCTATTCTTTTTCGATTTCTATAGAATCGAATAGTCATTGATCAAATCATTCACCCCAAAGTCTTCTAGATCTTTTCAATAACTGATTAATCGGACGAGAATAAAGAGAGAGTCCCGTTCTACATGTCAATAACGACAACAATGAAAGTTATAGTAAGAGGAAAATCCGTCGACGTTAAAAGTCGTGAGGGTTCAAGTCCCTCTACCCCCAAAAAGGCTCCTTTGACTCCCTAACCCTTTATCCTCTGCTTTTACAAATTCGTTATCTTTACTCATTTACTCGCCCTTTTCCCAAAAGTACCCAATCGGCCCTTTTTT